TACTCCGAAATTTAGACAGAAATGGAATTGTGATGCTGGGATCTTGGATAGAAACAGGTGATATCTTAGTAGGTAAATTAACACCTCAGACAGCAAGCGAATCGTCATATGCCCCGGAGGATAGATTATTACGAGCTATACTTGGCATTCAGGTATCCACTTCAAAAGAAACTTCTCTCAGACTACCTATAGGGGGAAGGGGTCGAGTTATTGATGTGAGATGGATCCATAGAAAGGGGGTTTCCAATTATAATCCAGAAAGGATTCGTGTATATATTTCACAGAAACGTGAAATCAAAGTAGGTGATAAAGTAGCTGGAAGACATGGGAATAAGGGTATAATTTCTAAGATTTTGTCTAGACAAGATATGCCCTATTTGCAAGATGGAACGCCCGTTGATATGGTATTCAACCCATTAGGAGTCCCCTCACGAATGAATGTGGGACAGATATTTGAATGTTCGCTCGGGTTAGCGGGGGATCTGCTAAAGAAACATTATAGAATAGGACCCTTTGATGAGAGATATGAGCAAGAGGCCTCAAGAAAACTAGTGTTTTCTGAATTATATGAAGCCAGTAAGCAAACAAAAAATCCATGGGTATTTGAACCCGAATATCCGGGAAAAAGCAGAATATTTGATGGAAGAACAGGAGATCTTTTTGAACAACCTGTTCTAATAGGAAAGTCCTATATCCTAAAATTAATTCATCAAGTTGATGATAAAATCCATGGACGTTCCAGTGGGCATTACGCACTTGTTACACAACAACCCCTTAGAGGGAGGGCCAAACAAGGGGGACAAAGAGTAGGAGAAATGGAAGTTTGGGCTCTAGAGGGATTTGGTGTTGCTCATATTTTACAAGAGATGCTTACTTCTAAATCTGATCATATTAGAGCTCGTCAAGAAGTACTTGGTGCTACGATTATTGGATCACCAGTACCTAACCCAGAGGGTGCTCCAGAATCTTTTCGATTGCTCGTTCGAGAACTACGATCTTTGTCCCTGGAACTGAATCATTTCCTTGTATCTGAAAAGAACTTCCAGATGGATAGGAAGGAAGCTTGATCTCAATGAATCAGAATTTCTATTCTATGATCGACCAGTATAAACATCAACAACTTCGAATTGGACCAGTTTCCCCTCAACAAATAAAGGCTTGGGCAAAAAAAATTCTACCCAATGGAGAGATAGTTGGAGAGGTGACAAAACCCTATACTTTTCATTATAAAACTAATAAACCGGAGAAAGATGGATTATTTTGTGAAAGAATTTCTGGACCCATAAAAAGTGGGATTTGTGCTTGTGGAAATTACCGAGGGATTGGGGCTGAAAAAGAAGACCCGAAATCTTGTGAAGAATGCGGGGTGGAATTTGTTGATTCTCGGGTACGAAGGTACCAAATGGGATACATCAAACTGACATGTCCAGTGACTCATGTGTGGTATTTGAAACGTCTTCCTAGTTATATTGCGAATCTTTTAGATAAGCCCCTTAGGGAATTAGAGGGCCTAGTATATTGCGATGTGTGATTTGATCGAAATTTTCATTTGACAGATTTGGACTGAGAAACTGTCATCCCATTTAATCTGATTGGGATGCCCCCGGCTCTGACATGTATCTTGGGAGGAGGAACATGAAGCTCAGAATTATATTCAAGACTTAAAAATGGAAGAAAAGGGGTATTGATCCATGGTCGATTCCGTAACAGATAATATAGGAATAGTTAGTCATACCTCGTGAAAAAAGACTTTTTGTGGAATTATACATTCCATTTCTTTGAGAAAGAAATTCTGTTCAGGCAAGCGCAAGCGAATATGGCATGGTTACGGGAGCTTATATATCGCATATATGCTTCAAGGGATATCATGGCACATAACCATCGAGGTGAGTAGAGACCTAAAAAAGATCGAATGGAACAATACAATATATAGACAAATAAATCCTTTACGAGTCCCAAAATATTCCTTTCAGGGGATTCATCATTTGAGGGGAAGTAGACTACTCAAGAATTTCACATTTCCTTTTTTTTTCGTAAACACATAAAAGAAAGTAAAAAAGGTTAGAGTGAAAATAAAAAATAAAATAAGATAAGAATGAATAAATGAAAGGCTGGTCCTTACTGGGAACTTGAGTAAAGAGTAGCTTTTTATAGGGTTTTCTCGAACAAAGTTTAAACAGAAGAAGAACCCCTTTCTTTATTTGGTGTAACTACTTGAGCCGGATGAGAGGAAACCTTCACGTCCGATTGTGAGGGGGGGATCCAATACTATAGGAACCTATCTCGATTTTTCTTTTGCTAGGTCCATAGCTAAAAAACCTACTTTCTTACGATTACGAGGTTCATTCGAATATGAAATCCAATCCTGGAAATACAGCATCCCACTCTTTTTTACTACTCAAGGTTTCGAGACATTTCGAAACCGAGAAATCTCTACGGGGGCAGGTGCTATCAGAGAACAATTAGCCGATTCGGATTTGCGAATTATTATAGATAATTC